TTTTTTTATTCCAATTCTGATTGACTTTTGGATAGAAATCGTGAGAATGTATTTTATTTCCTCAAATAAAATATTGAGGGAAAAAGGATTAAATCTTTTTAAGAAATAAAGTTTTTGATCTGAATATGAAAAATAAAAAATGGAAAGACCGCTTAACTATTGAAGTTGTTAATAGAACGAATCACACTTTTACCACTAAACTATACCCGCTACATATTCATTATTGGATATGAATGGACCATTTGTCCAACACTATTTGGACAAAAAAGTAATGAGACACAGTCAAGATAAAGATAGCATCAGAATCATTAAAATTCCAGCATTGACATGTATTTTGTTCTGACGCGGGCTTGAAAGAAAATTAAATTATATTTAATTATATTTATAATATATTATATTTATTATTTATAATTTATAATATAAATATAATAAATATATAAATAATTAAAATATATAAATAATAATAATGTTAATGTATATATTATATATAATATAAATAATCTAAAATAAAAATATATAATTATTAATTATATAATAATAATAATTATATAATATATAATAAATAAGAAATATATAATATATATATAATATATAATATAATATAAATATATAATTATAATATATATATAGAATATAGAATATTAATTATAGAATATAAATATATATAGTATAAATATTAATAATATTAATAAATAATAATATTAATAAATATAAATTAAATATAAAATATAAATTAATAATATTAATATATATTAATCTAGATTATATAGATATAGAATTTAAGATAATTTACTGGATTATAAATAATTTAGAGAATTTCTAAGATAATCTATATAAATCCATATATTAGAATCTAACACTATTTCTAATAACTAATAATGGGAATCAAAATATCGCTTCTTGTTTCGATAAGAATTTTGATTTAATATAAAAAAAAAAATTGTTTTGTTCGTTGGAACAAAAGAAGTACTGGCCCGGCCAGTACTTAACCAGGCCGGGTAAACGAACCCTTTGTACAAAATCAAAGAAATAAGAAATTAAAGTATTCTTTCTATATGTAGAAATGTAGAAATCTGTTTCGACTCATTATAAAAATTGAATTACTGATCAAATTCGTGGATATCTGACACTTTATCCATTTTTTTATGTGTTTTTATTACACTTTTTCTATATTTTAGTTATTAGATTTTTATCTATTGTTATTGTTCTAATTTCATTTAAAATGAAAGAAGTGAAGTATATATTCTTATTATATTCTAAGCTAAGTATATATTCTTATTATATATTATATTCTTAATTATATTCTTATCTTATATATATATATATATTACAATGATTACATTAATGATTACATTACTTTTTTTTTAGATTACTTAATCTTATAATTAATAAAAAAGAAGGAAAATAAAAATTTTTCTCAATCTTGGCTTCACGTGTCACATCACACGATAAACTTTAATTTTTGAATGGGGGAGAGGTGGCTGAGTGGACTAAAGCGTCGGATTGCTAATCCGTTGTACGAATTTTTCGCACCGGGGGTTCGAATCCCCCTCTCTCCGACCCACCTGATCACTTGAATTTTTATAATTTTGAAGAATTTTTTATTATTAATTTTCTTTTATTTTTATTAAATTTTTATCTTTCTTTATCTAGTATCTATTCCATTTATTGATAGATTTACCTATGAAAAACTAAAAACGAATCTCATCTCTTTTTTTATTCCTCGCGCCCAGGATTACGCCCCGGATCATTAGATAAGAATCCGAAGATGAAGAGAGAAACAAAGAATATTACTACTGTGTAAACGAAGAGTTTAAGAGTAAGCATTACACAATCTCCAAGATAAATAATATCATTTATTTTAAAAAGGAAATAGATCACCTATTTTACGACACACGCTATACATTAATATATTTACATTATTTTGATATGGCACTCTAAAGATTAAAAAAGTAAGTTTTTTAAATTAATTTTCACAAATTTATTTCTAATGTAATACTAATGTAATAAGATTAGGATTTTTTCGTTAACAAAAATTTATTGTCATATCCATAATTAGATATTAGATATTGTATGGGATCTTAGAAAGAGAAGGTTAGAACAAAGGAAGAAATAAGCTGATCAAAAATCATCGCTCCCTTATTAAAATTTAAAATTAAATTCAATATATCAATATACAATATAAAATACCAGAATTTAGCTTTTTTAATCGAGAGTTCCTAATGTCAGACTTTCCGATCTTATTTATTTTTTGAATCAAAATATAATCTTTTTTTATCGAAGAAATCACGAATATAAATTGAATAGGGATTCATTTTTTATCGAAAACTTACGGCAGCTTGCCAAACAAAGGCTAAGAGAAAAAAGAGTACAGGGATAACTGGCATAACGTCTACGATTGGATTGAAAAAGGCATAAGCCTCGGGTAATTTGGCGAAGAAAAAACTACTCGAATAAAGGTTAGAATTAAGACAGATACAGATTAAACTAAAAGTATTAAACATAACAAACATTTTTTTCTTGTTCTTTAAAATGAAATTGAAATGATAATAAATTATCAGATTTGATTGAGTTGTTTTTATGAGATAAAAACAAAAAAGGTGGATAAAAGATAAAAAAAATTCTTTTTTTTTTCTTTTACCTCTCCTCAATCAAAAATACTTCCTTACATTCTACAATTAAGTTAAATTAAAATACTTAGAATATAAGGAATTCTACTTTCATACAATATCTTAATTGAATTTTATGTAATGATCAATGAATCTTTTTTATTCTATATCTACATGTGTTGAATCCTAGGGACAACATGTCCTATATTTATTTTGGTTGGTTATTGACGAATAATCAATATTGGGCTTAGGTTTTCTTAGAAAAAAAAGAAAAATGGGGCGTGGCCAAGCGGTAAGGCAACGGGTTTTGGTCCCGTTACTCGGAGGTTCGAATCCTTCCGTCCCAGGTCGTTATTCATCATAAACGAGGGATTCTTCTCTATTTAAATATAATTTAAATTCAAATTAAGGAATTCAAAATTTTTCTGTTTAACGTTGGATAGAATGTGATCCAATCCTTTATTCTGAAATTTAATAATGATTCTTAGAATCATATCTTTCTTTTCATTCAAAAAATATTAAAATATTTTCTAATATAATATTTAATATTTTTTTTTTGAATATTGAAATGAAATATTTAGTTTAGTATAAAGTTACTATAGTTATAGTTTTTATAATTAGTTTAAGTAGCTGAAAATCTTTAGCCATTCATGGGGGATTTCGTTTTCATTTGAATAAAAGTAAAAATAAAAGATTTTTTTTTCATGTGATTTTCTTCATATGATAAAATATGGGGTTAATTGAAGTGAAATCCTTTTCGGACAAAAACTTACCTATCTATGGATAGGTAAGTGTGAATTATTATATATCGGTTCAGCCAATGACTATTCATGATTCCATATTGAATCAATTGCATACGCTTCAAAATAAAAATCAAGGGAGAGGGATGTTATGGTAAAACTTCGTTTGAAACGATGTGGTAGAAAGCAACGTGCGACTTGAAGGACATGATTGGCTGTGGATTTTGCCATCCATCATTTTCTATAGGAATGAAGATGCTCTTGTCTCGACATAGTTTGTCCTGCTAGGAACCTAATTTCATTTGCCTTAGGTTGGTAAATAAAAAGACTAATGGTATAGCATATGGTGGAGCTCGAGTAAAAACGATTGATTTATTTATCGGGAGAATAATCTAGGGTTAGTGACAATCAATAAGTTAGACCAACTTTGTAAATAGATCATTAGTAAATAGATCATCAATCGAATATATAAATGGAGAGGTTAAAATTTTAACAAGTTTGAAATAAAAAAAAGTAAAATTTGTCGAAATTTTAAAACTGTTTTGATCAAAAGTGTATCACAAAGAAATCAATCTTTCGTATGATTGTTCTTTTTTACATATAAAAAACAAAAAGTATGTTGCTGCCTTTTTGAAAAGGAGTAAGGATTACCAAAGTAATGTCTAAACCCAAAGATTTCACAAATCGTAAAGCAAAGACAACGAATTCCGGAACAAGTAAATACTATTTTCACTTGTCTCAACAATTGGATCAGAATGATAAAAAAAAAAAAAAATAGATCCTAAAGGAGACAAAAAAAGAAGTTAGAGACAGCTCAATAAATTATAAAGATTTCCTTTCGAACTCTTTTAAAACTATCCAACTTGAGTTAGGAGTACGACTGATATTTTTTTTCTGTAAAGATATAATATAGTATAAATAGTATAATTATAGAATATATAGTATATAGAATAGAATTATAGAATTTAGAATCATCTTTTCTTGAGCCGTATGAGGCGAAAACCTCCTATACGTTTCTAGGGGGGGGGTATCCTTTATCTACATCTATCCCAATGAGCCATCTATCGAATCGTTGCAATTGATGTTCGATCCCGAAGAGAAGGAAGAGATCTTCGAAAAGTGGGTTTTTATGATCCGATAAATAATCAAACTTATTTAAATGTTCCTGCTATTCTATATTTCCTTGAAAAGGGTGCTCAACCCACAGGAACTGTTCATAATATTTTAAGGAAGGCAGAACTCTTTAAATAAAGAATTTCGAGTTTATTTTGATCAGAATAAAAGTCATGAATAGAAAAAGCTAGTACCTATCCTTGTGTAATTCTTTATTCAAAGTTTGTTCTTTTCTTGTTCTATCTTATCTTATTCTTACTTAATTTAGTTTCTTTTATTTCTTTTTTTCTTGTTGTGGAACCCCCCCTGGTGGGGGGGGGTAATCTTTCTTCTTGTATTTGTATTGTACCTTTATTTATTTTTATTTATTTTTTGATTAAGGAAACCTGATATTTTTATTTTGTTTTCTATATTTTATATCTACCTTATTTTTTACGCTCAAATCTCTTATTTATCATTTGTGTTGTGCTAATCCAATATCTAATAATATACAATACAATATTATATTTAATTATAATATATTTATTAATTAATATTTATATTTTAATTTATATTTTATTTTAATTTTATTTATTTAATTTTTGAAATATTAATATTTTTTTTTTTTTTTTAAGTCCATTCATATTGACAATGGCGTATCGAACAGATATAATTATCTCGTAGATAAATATATCTTTTTATCTCCACTCCCTATTAGCATTTTCCTTCATTTTATTAAAATGGATGGGTTTGCTGGATTTCCTCTTCCGTATTTTATACTTTATACAAAGTGGATTTTAACTAAATAAAAAATTGGAAAAATTTTGGTGGTTTGTCAATTTGCCAATTCTATTTTGAATCTCTTGTTTTTTGAACCGGATCCTATTGATATTTTGTTGTTTAGATTTGTTTTCTTCCTAGTTCCATGTTTTGATGTAGTTGTGCAGTTCAATTCCATTTATTTTTTTTTTTTATTATTTTATTTTGATAATATCTACACATCATATAGATCCGGGTTGCTAACTCAACGGTAGAGTACTCGGCTTTTAAGTGCGACTATGATCTTTTACACATTTGGATGAAGGAAGGAATTCGTCAAGACTATTGGTAGAGTTTATAAGAACGCGACTGATCCTGAAAGGTAATGAATGGAAAAAAGAGCATGTCGTTAAATATGAAATCTAATTTTAATAAAGAAAATAATCATAAAAAAATTTAATACTCATAATATAACATAAGAATTATAGTTGGGTCTAGTGAATAAATGGATAGAGCCTTATGGCTCCAATTCGAGTAAGACGAAAAAGTAACGAGCTTATCTTCTTAATTTGAATTAATTTGAATGAGGACCCGATCTAATTAGACGTTAAAAATAGATTAGTGCCTGATGCGGGAAACGGTTCTCTTGTTAATTGTGAGTGGACCATTGATTCTTTTTTTTCTTGAATCCTAATTATTCTTTATTTTAAATTTAAGACAGATGTGTACTAAGAAATAGTATACTGATAAAAAAAATTTATTCCAAGGTCAAAAGAGCGATCGGGTTGCGAAAATAAAGGATTTTATACCTTTTCCTTATTTTTATTCTTGTTATTTTAGATTTTCTTTATTTCTTTTATTGTTATTCTAGTTATATTAACAATAAATCCGATTGTATAGAAAGGGAAAGAAAAAAGATCTGTTGATTGGGCTCTCTGTCTCCGGGGTATATATTCTTTATTTGTTCTTAACTTTTATATAATCTATATAATCTTTTTACCATTACGTTATTTACATCACAATCAATATAAATATAACAAGTATGTATATATAATAAATATTTAATAAATATGTATATATACATATAATTATTAATTATATAATAATATATATAATAATATAATATAAAAATAAATAATATATTAATATATAATATAAATATAATTATAATATAATTATAATAAATTATAATAATAATATAATAATAAAGTATATAATTTTATAATAAAGGATATCTAAAAAAAAAATGTAATGTAATTGTATTACTGTAGTGTAATACTGTATATTACTGTATATACTAATAATACACTAATATACTACAGTGTTATTTATAGTTCTAGTATAGTATAAAAGTATAAAGAATATACTACGTATAATATACAATACACATACGCCGTTCTGACCATATTGCACTATGTTATCATTTAATAACAATAACACAAGAAGTGACTCCCTTTTTTGTTTTCATCAGTGTGCAATATAAATGTACGTAAATGGCAAAATTTTAAGGATATTTAAATTAAAAAAAGATGGATTTCGGCAACAAAACTTCCTATATCCGCTACTCTTTCAGGAGTATATTTACTCATTTGCTCATGATCATAACTTCAATAGTTTGATTTTTTACGAACCCGTGGAAATTATTGGTTATGACAATAAATCTAGTTTAGTACTTGTGAAACGTTTAATTACTCAAATGTATCAACAGAATTTTTTTATTTCTTCGTTTAATGATTCTAACAAAAAAGAATTTTGGGAGTACAAGAATTTTTTTTCTTCTCATTTTTCTTCTCAAATGGTATCAGAAGGTTTTGGAGTCATTCTGGAAATTCCATTCTCGTCGCAATTAGTATCTTTTTCTGAATCTTCTGAAGAAAAAAAAATACTAAAATATCAGAATTTACGATCTATTCATTCAATATTTCCCTTTTTAGAGGACAAATTTTTACATTTGAATTATGTGTCAAATCTACTAATACCTCATCCCATACATCTGGAAATCTTGGTTCAAGTACTTCAATGCTGGATCAAGGATGTTCCTTCTTTGCATTTATTGCGATTTCTTTTCCACGAATATCATAATTTGAATAGTCTCGTTACTTCAAAGAAATTCATTTACGCCTTTTCAAAAAGAAAGAAAAAATTCCTTTGGTTCCTATATAATTCTTATGTATATGAATGCGAATATTTATTCCTATTTATTCGTAAACAGTCTTCTTATTTACGATCAACATCCTCTGGAGTCTTTCTTGAGCGAACACATTTCTATGTAAAAATAGAGCATCTTATAGTAGTGTGTT